GTCCTTGTAGCTTATACAAAGCATGACTCTGAAGATGTCAAGATGGCTGCCATACACACCCAAGGACAAAAGACTTAGTCCTAACCTTACTGTTGGTTGTTGCTAAATATATACATGCGAGTATCCGCGCCCCAGTGTAGATGCCCTAGGTACCCTGAACTCAGGTCGATAGGAGCGGGTATCAGGCACACCAATGTGTAGCCCAAGACGCCTTGCAATTGCCACACCCCCACGGGCATTCAGCAGTAGTTAATATTAAGCAATGAGTGAAAACTTGACTTAGTTATAGCAAATCTAGGGTCGGTAAATCCTGTGCCAGCCACCGCGGTCATACAGGAGACCCAAATCAACATTACTAACGGCGTAAAGCGTGGTCACATGTTATCCAAGTAACTAAGATTAAAAAGCAACTGAGCTGTCGCAAGCCCAAGATGCCCATAAGGCCGCTATTCAAAGAAAATCTTAGACTAACGATTAATTGAAATCCACGAAAGCCAGGGCCCAAACTGGGATTAGATACCCCACTATGCCTGGCCGTAAATCTTGATGCTCTACCCTACTTGAGCATCCGCCCGAGAACTACGAGCACAAACGCTTGAAACTCTAAGGACTTGGCGGTGCTTCAAACCCACCTAGAGGAGCCTGTTCTATAATCGATGATCCACGATATACCCTACCACCCCTTGCCAAAACAGCCTATATACCGCCGTCGCCAGCCCACCCCCCCTGAAGGCCTCACAGTGGACGCAATAGCCCCAGTACGCTAGTAAGACAGGTCAAGGTATAGCCTATGGAGTGGCAGTAATGGGCTACATTTTCTAGCTTAGAACATTACGGAAAGGGGCATGAAATTGCCTCTCGAAGGAGGATTTAGCAGTAAAGTGGGACAATCGAGCCCTCTTTAAGCCGGCTCTGAAGCACGTACATACCGCCCGTCACCCTCCTCGAAAGCGACCCATCACCTATAAATTAATAAGCCATCCAGCTGAAGAGGAGGTAAGTCGTAACAAGGTAAGTGTACCGGAAGGTGTACTTAGACAACCAAGACGTAGCTTTAACAAAAGCATTCAGCTTACGCCTGAAAGATATCTGCTCAAACCAGATCGTCTTGATGCCAGACTCTAGCCCAATCTACATTGACCTGGAATAACAAAGCTACTCATAATACCCAACTAAAGCATTTATTAGTCCCAGTATAGGCGATAGAAAAGACACCACCTGGAGCGATAGAGAGCACGTACCGTAAGGGAAAGATGAAATAATAATGAAATAAGCCAAGCTAAAAACAGCAAAGATCAACCCTTGTACCTCTTGCATCATGGTCTAGCAAGAAAAACCAAGCAAAATGAATTTTAGTTTGCCACCCCGAAACCCAAGCGAGCTACTTACGAGCAGCTATTATTGAGCGAACCCGTCTCTGTCGCAAAAGAGTGGGATGACTTGTTAGTAGAGGTGAAAAGCCAACCGAGCTGGGTGATAGCTGGTTGCCTGTGAAGCGAATCTTAGTTCACTCTTAATTCTTCTCCAAGGAACCCTCAAACCCCAATGAAGCGAATTAAGGGCTATTTAAAGGAGGTACAGCTCCTTTAAAAAAGAATACAATCTCTACGAGCGGATAAGTAAACAATTTACAAAACTTACTGTGGGCCCTTAAGCAGCCATCAACAAAGAGTGCGTTAAAGCTCTAAACTAAAAATATAAGAACATTATGACTCCCTCCCCATTAACAGGCTAACCTATACCCAAATAGGAGAATTAATGCTAGAATGAGTAACCTGGGCTACGCCCTCTACGACGCAAACTTACATCCACACATTATTAACAATTCCCCAATATACGAACAATCCAACAAGCAGAGTATTAAACATATTGTTAACCCGACAGAGGAGCGTCCATTAAGAAAGATTAAAACCTGTAAAAGGAACTCAGCAAACCCAGGGCCCGACTGTTTACCAAAAACATAGCCTTCAGCAAACACAAGACAAGTATTGAAGGTGACGCCTGCCCGGTGACCCGATGTTAAACGGCCGCGGTATCCTAACCGTGCAAAGGTAGCGCAATCAATTGTCCCATAAATGGGGGCCCGTATGAATGGCTAAACGAGGTCCTAACTGTCTCTTACAGGCAATCGGTGAAATTGATCTCCCTGTGCGAAAGCAGGGATAAACACATAAGACGAGAAGACCCTGTGGAACTTTAAAACCAGCGACCACCCCTAACTACATACACACCCACCGGGCTCACTTATACCTAAAGGGCTACTGGTCCGCGTTTTTCGGTTGGGGCGACCTTGGAGCAAAACAAAACCTCCAAATATAGGACCACACCTCCAGACTAAGAGCGACCTCTCAACGTGCGAACAGCACCCAGACCCAATATAATTGATCAATGGACCAAGCTACCCCAGGGATAACAGCGCAATCTCCTCCAAGAGTCCATATCGACGGGGAGGTTTACGACCTCGATGTTGGATCAGGACATCCTAGTGGTGCAGCAGCTACTAAGGGTTCGTTTGTTCAACGATTAACAGTCCTACGTGATCTGAGTTCAGACCGGAGTAATCCAGGTCGGTTTCTATCTATGATGAACTCTTCCCAGTACGAAAGGATAGGAAAAGTAAGGCCAATACCACAAGCAAGCCTTCGCCTTAAGTAATGAAACCAACTAAATTACAAAAGGCTATCACTTCCCCCACACCCTAGAAAAGGGCATAAGCTAGCGTGGCAGAGCTCGGCAAATGCAAAAGGCTTAAGTCCTTTAATTCAGAGGTTCAAATCCTCTCCCTAGCTTAATTAATGACACTACACCCAATGCTAATTAACCTTATTATAGCCCTCTCCTACGCTATCCCCATCCTAATTGCAGTTGCTTTCCTAACACTAGTAGAACGCAAAATCCTAAGTTATATACAAAACCGAAAAGGCCCCAACATTGTAGGCCCCTATGGCCTACTCCAACCCATGGCAGACGGAATCAAACTATTCGTTAAAGAGCCAATCCGCCCATCAACATCCTCACCAATCCTTTTCACCATAACCCCTATCCTAGCCCTAACCCTGGCAATCTCAATCTGAATCCCACTTCCTCTGCCATTCCCCCTTGCAGACCTTAACCTAGGTTTACTATTTATCTTAGCCATATCAAGCCTGATAGTTTATTCTATCCTGTGATCAGGATGGGCCTCCAACTCAAAATACGCTCTAATCGGAGCCCTTCGAGCAGTTGCCCAAACTATCTCGTATGAAGTCACATTAGCAATTATCCTGCTATCAGTCATCCTCCTCAGCGGAGGCTACACCCTAAGCGCTCTTGCAGTAACCCAAGAACCCCTATATCTTATCTTCGCCTGCTGACCTCTTGCCATAATATGATATGTCTCTACACTTGCCGAAACAAATCGCGCCCCATTCGACCTGACAGAAGGGGAGTCAGAATTAGTTTCGGGATTTAATGTAGAATACTCAGCAGGACCCTTCGCCCTTTTCTTCCTAGCAGAATATGCGAACATTATGCTGATGAACACACTAACCGTCCTTCTATTCCTAAACCCAAGCTTCCTCAACCCACCCCAAGAGCTCTACCCAGTAATCCTGGCTACAAAAGTCTTACTTCTATCAGCGGGATTCTTATGAATCCGAGCCTCATACCCACGATTCCGATACGACCAACTAATGCACCTACTATGAAAGAACTTCCTTCCGCTCACACTAGCTCTATGTCTGTGACACACAAGCATACCAATCTGCTACGCAGGCCTGCCTCCGTTCCTAAGACCCCTGGAAATGTGCCTGAAGCCCAAAGGGTCACTATGATAAAGTGAACATAGAGGTGCACCAACCCTCTCATTTCCTGACCATTAGAAAAGCAGGAATTGAACCTGCACTAAAGAGATCAAAACCCTCCATACTTCCATTATATTATTTTCTAGTAGGGTCAGCTAAACAAGCTATCGGGCCCATACCCCGAAAATGATGGTTCAAGTCCTTCCCCTGCTAATGAACCCCCAAGCAAAACTAGTCTTTACTATCAGCCTGCTACTAGGGACAACCATTGCAATCTCAAGCAACCACTGGATCATAGCCTGAACTGGACTTGAAATCAATACACTAGCTATCCTACCCCTAATCTCAAAATCACACCATCCTCGAGCCATCGAAGCCGCAACCAAATATTTCCTGGTCCAAGCAGCTGCTTCAACCCTAATCCTATTCTCCAGCATGACCAACGCATGATCAACCGGTCAATGAGACATCACCCAAATATCCGACCCAACGTCATGCCTAATCCTAACTTCAGCCATTGCAATAAAACTAGGCCTAGTTCCATTCCACTTCTGATTCCCTGAAGTCCTTCAAGGTTCACCCCTCACTACTGGCCTACTCCTATCTACAATCATAAAATTCCCCCCAATTACCATACTCTTCATAACTTCCCACTCCCTAAACCCTGCTCTACTAACTACCATGGCCATCCTCTCTACAGCCCTAGGAGGATGAATAGGACTGAACCAGACACAAACCCGAAAAATTATAGCTTACTCCTCCATTTCTCATCTAGGATGAATAGCTGCCATTATTGTCTACGACCCAAAACTCACACTATTAAACTTCTACCTCTACACCTTAATAACCGCAACCGTCTTCCTCACTTTAAACTCAATCAAAGTCCTGAAACTATCCACACTAATGACTGCATGAACAAAAACTCCAATACTTAACACCATGCTCCTACTAGCCCTTCTCTCACTGGCAGGCCTTCCACCACTAACAGGCTTCCTGCCTAAATGACTCATCATCCAAGAACTAACTAAACAGGATATGGCCCTTACAGCTACCATCCTCTCCCTCCTCTCCCTACTAAGCCTATTCTTCTACCTACGCCTTGCATATTGCGCAACAATCACACTCCCCCCACACACCACAAACCACATGAAACAATGACACACAAACAAGCCCACCAATACCTCCATTGCCGTCCTAATAACCCTATCCACTATACTCCTTCCCATCTCCCCCATAATCTCTTCTATCATCTAAGAAACTTAGGATAGCCCCAAACCGAAGGCCTTCAAAGCCTTAGACAAGAGTTAGACTCTCTTAGTTTCTGATAAGACCCGCAGGACACTACCCTGCATCACCTAAATGCAACTCAGGTACTTTAATTAAGCTAGGATCTTCCACAACACTCTAGACAGATGGGCTTCGATCCCATGAAACTATAGTTAACAGCTATATGCCCAAACCAACAGGCCTCTGCCTACAAGACTCCGGCACATAATTAACGTGCATCAATGAGCTTGCAACTCACCATGAACTTCACTACAGAGTCGATAAGAAGAGGAATTCAACCTCTGTAAAAAGGACTACAGCCTAACGCTTATACACTCAGCCATCTTACCTATGACATTCATTAACCGATGACTTTTTTCAACAAACCACAAAGATATTGGTACTCTATACCTAATTTTCGGTGCATGAGCCGGAATAGTAGGAACCTCCCTAAGCCTTCTTATTCGAGCGGAATTAGGCCAACCCGGAGCCCTACTCGGAGACGACCAAATCTACAACGTAATTGTCACAGCCCATGCTTTCGTCATAATTTTCTTCATGGTCATACCAATTATAATCGGAGGATTTGGAAACTGACTAGTCCCCCTAATAATTGGAGCCCCAGACATAGCATTTCCACGAATAAATAACATAAGCTTCTGACTCCTACCACCATCCTTCCTCCTTCTACTAGCCTCTTCCACAGTCGAATCCGGAGCTGGAACAGGATGAACAGTATACCCCCCTCTAGCTGGCAACCTAGCACACGCTGGAGCCTCAGTAGACCTGGCCATCTTCTCACTACACCTGGCAGGCATCTCATCAATCCTCGGAGCAATCAACTTCATCACAACAGCAATCAACATAAAACCACCAGCCCTCTCACAATATCAAACCCCTCTATTCGTGTGATCAGTACTAATCACCGCAGTCCTTCTTCTCCTGTCTCTTCCCGTCCTTGCAGCTGGCATCACTATGCTATTAACTGATCGCAACCTAAACACTACCTTCTTCGACCCCGCAGGAGGAGGAGACCCAGTACTTTACCAACACCTATTTTGATTCTTCGGCCACCCAGAAGTTTACATCCTAATCCTGCCAGGATTCGGAATCATTTCTCACGTCGTAGCCTACTACTCAGGAAAAAAAGAACCGTTCGGATACATAGGAATAGTGTGAGCCATACTATCCATTGGATTCCTTGGCTTCATTGTATGAGCACACCACATATTCACTGTTGGAATAGACGTAGACACCCGAGCATACTTCACATCCGCCACTATAATCATCGCTATCCCCACCGGTATCAAAGTATTCAGCTGACTAGCTACCCTACACGGCGGAACAATTAAATGAGACCCACCAATACTATGAGCACTAGGCTTTATCTTCCTATTCACCATTGGAGGTCTGACAGGAATCGTCCTAGCAAACTCCTCACTTGACATTGCTCTACATGACACCTACTACGTTGTAGCTCACTTCCACTACGTCCTGTCAATAGGAGCAGTATTCGCAATTCTAGCAGGATTCACCCACTGATTCCCACTATTCACCGGATATACACTCCACTCTACATGAGCCAAAATCCACTTCGGAGTAATATTCGTGGGAGTCAATCTAACTTTCTTCCCCCAACACTTCCTAGGACTCGCAGGAATACCACGACGCTACTCAGACTACCCAGACGCCTATACCCTATGAAACACCATTTCTTCAGTAGGCTCCCTTATCTCAATGACAGCCGTAATCATGCTAGTGTTCATTATCTGAGAAGCTTTAGCATCTAAACGTAAAGCCTTCCAGCCAGAACTGACAAGCACAAACATCGAATGAATTCACGGCTGCCCACCCCCATTCCACACTTTCGAAGAACCAGCATTTGTCCAAGTCCAAGAAAGGAAGGAGTCGAACCCCCATATGTTGGTTTCAAGCCAACCGCATATAAACCACTTATGCTTCTTTCTCATCCAAGAGGTGTTAGTAAAATAATTACATAGCCTTGTCAAGGCTAAATTACAGGAGAAAAACCAGTACACCTCAACACTAATATGGCCAACCACTCACAACTAGGTTTCCAAGACGCATCATCCCCTATCATAGAAGAACTTGTACAATTCCACGACCACGCATTAATAGTTGCCCTAACCATTTGCAGCTTAGTCCTCTACCTCCTCACCTTCATACTTGCAGAAAAATTAACATCAAGCACAGTAGACGCACAGGCAGTTGAACTTATCTGAACAATCCTACCAGCTGCAGTACTGATTATGCTTGCTCTCCCATCACTACGAATCCTTTACATAATAGACGAAATCAATGAACCCAGCCTCACCCTCAAAGCCATCGGCCATCAGTGATACTGATCCTACGAATACACTGACCTCAAAGATATCACATTTGACTCCTACATAATCCCTACTGCAGACCTCCCTCTCGGACATTTCCGCCTCCTAGAAGTCGACCATCGTGTAATCGTCCCTACAGGGTCAACCGTTCGAGTCATTGTCACCGCAGATGACGTCCTCCACTCATGAGCCGTTCCAAGCCTAGGTGTAAAAACCGATGCAATTCCAGGACGACTAAACCAAACCGCCTTCCTTGCCAACCGACCCGGAATTTTCTACGGCCAATGCTCAGAAATCTGCGGAGCCAATCACAGCTTCATGCCAATCGTAGTAGAAGCCGTCCCACTAGCTGTCTTTGAAAACTGATCTTCTAACATATCCTCCTAATCATTAAGAAGCTATGAACCAGCGCTAGCCTTTTAAGCTAGAGAAAGAGGGCACACCCCTCCTTAATGATATGCCTCAGCTAAACCCAAACCCTTGATTTTTTATCATGTTAACCTCATGATTAACTTTCTCTCTGCTAATCCAACCTAAACTCCTATCATTTGTATCCATAAACCCTCCCTCCAGCAAAGCACCAGAAACTCCAAGCACCACCCCTTGAACCTGACCATGAACCTAAGCTTCTTCGACCAATTTTCTAGCCCTTCACTACTGGGGATCCCCCTAGTTCTCATCGCATTAACATTCCCAGCTCTACTACTACCCTCCCAGGGTAACCGATGAATCACCAACCGTCTCTCAACACTACAACTATGATTCATCAACCTAACTGCAAAACAACTCATAACCCCTCTAGACAAAAAAGGTCATAAATGAGCATTAATTCTAACCTCACTAATAATCTTTCTACTGTTAATCAACCTATTAGGCCTACTACCCTACACCTTTACCCCAACAACTCAACTATCCATAAACCTAGCCTTAGCATTCCCCCTATGACTAGCAACTCTCTTAACAGGCTTACGAAACCAACCATCCGCCTCCCTAGGCCATCTCTTACCAGAAGGAACCCCAACACCACTAATCCCAGCCCTAATCTTAATTGAAACAACAAGCCTCCTCATCCGACCACTAGCCCTAGGCGTACGCCTAACAGCCAACCTAACAGCAGGTCACCTTCTTATCCAACTAATCTCCACCGCCACAGTAACCTTATTCTCAACAATACCAGCAGTATCAGTTCTAACCTTACTGATCCTATTTTTACTGACCATCCTAGAGGTAGCAGTAGCCATAATCCAAGCCTACGTATTCGTACTCCTATTAAGCCTGTACCTACAAGAAAACATTTAACCCAATGGCACACCAAGCACACTCTTACCATATAGTAGACCCTAGCCCATGACCTATTTTAGGAGCAACCGCCGCCCTTCTTACTGCATCTGGCCTAACCGTATGATTCCACTACAACACTCCTTACCTCCTAATTATTGGCCTGCTCTCTACCGCCCTAGTCATGTTCCAATGATGACGTGACATCGTACGAGAAAGCACTTTCCAAGGTCACCACACCCCAGCAGTTCAAAAAGGCCTACGTTACGGTATAGCTCTCTTCATTACATCAGAAGCTTTCTTCTTCCTAGGATTCTTCTGAGCATTCTTCCACTCCAGCCTAGCCCCTACCCCCGAACTAGGAGGCCAATGACCACCAGTTGGGATTAAACCCCTAGACCCTATAGACGTCCCCCTATTAAATACCGCCATTCTACTGGCTTCAGGTGTAACCGTCACATGAGCCCACCACAGCATTACAGAAGCCAACCGAAAACAAGCTATCCAAGCCCTAACCCTTACAGTACTACTAGGCTTCTACTTCACCGCCCTCCAAGCTATAGAATACTACGAAGCACCCTTCTCCATTGCTGACGGAGTTTACGGCTCCACCTTCTTTGTCGCTACCGGTTTCCACGGACTTCACGTAATTATCGGTTCTATCTTCCTACTTGTAGGTCTCCTACGCCTAATCAAATACCACTTCACATCAGGCCATCACTTTGGCTTCGAGGCAGCAGCCTGATACTGACACTTTGTAGACGTAGTATGACTGTTCCTTTACGTATCTATCTACTGATGAGGTTCTTGCTCTCCTAGTATACTTATTACAATCGACTTCCAATCCTTAGAATCTGGTTTAAGCCCAGAGGAGAGCAATTAACATAATCCTGTTCATATTTACCATATCCCTTACCCTAAGCCTAGCCCTAACTGCCCTAAACTTCTGATTAGCCCAAATCAACCCAGACCCAGAAAAGCTATCCCCATACGAATGTGGATTCGACCCTCTAGGATCCGCCCGTCTTCCCTTTTCTATTCGATTCTTCATAGTAGCAATCCTATTCCTGCTATTCGACCTAGAAATCGCCCTCCTACTGCCCCTCCCATGAGCTGTCCAACTCCAAGATCCCACTACCACACTAATATGAGCCTCAGCCCTCATCCTTCTCCTTATCCTAGGACTAATCTATGAATGAACCCAAGGAGGCCTAGAATGAGCAGAATAAAGAAAGTTAGTCTAACCAAGACAGTTGATTTCGGCTCAACAGATTATAGCTCCAACCCTATAACTTTCTTTATGACCCACCTCCACTTAAGTTTTTACTGTGCCTTCACCCTAAGCGGCTTAGGCCTGGCCTTTCACCGAACCCATTTAATCTCTGCCCTACTATGTCTAGAAAGCATAATACTATCCATGTATGTTGCCCTGGCCATATGACCCATCCAGACACAATCATCATCCTCAACCATCCTACCCATCCTCATGCTAGTCTTCTCCGCCTGCGAAGCAGGAACAGGCCTAGCACTCCTAGTCGCCTCTACCCGAACTCACGGCTCAGACCTCCTACACAACTTCAACCTCCTACGATGCTAAAAATTATCATCCCAACCATCATACTACTTCCACTAACCTTCCTATCCCCATGCAAACATCTATGAACTAACATCACAACGCACAGCCTACTAATCGCTGCCATCAGCCTACAATGACTTATTCCTACGTACTACCCAAACAAAGGACTAACCCCTTGAACAGCCATCGATCAAATTTCCTCCCCACTACTAGTCCTATCCTGCTGACTCCTTCCCCTCATGATTATAGCAAGCCAAAACCATCTAGATCAAGAACCCCCCATTCGCAAACGAATTTTCGCCACAACAGTAATCCTAGTACAACCCTTCATCCTATTAGCCTTCTCAGCCTCAGAGCTAATACTATTCTATATCGCCTTTGAAGCCACCTTAATCCCCACCCTAATCCTAATCACACGATGAGGAAGCCAACCAGAACGACTAAACGCAGGAATCTACCTATTATTCTACACACTCGCCAGCTCTCTCCCATTACTAATTGCCATCCTACACCTTCAAAACATAACCGGCACATTATACTTACCCATACTAAAACTAACAAACCCCACAGTCACCACCTCTTGAGCAGGCCTAGTCTGCAGCACCGCTCTACTCTTAGCCTTCATAGTCAAAGCCCCCCTTTACGGACTACACCTATGACTCCCCAAAGCCCATGTAGAAGCCCCTATCGCCGGGTCAATACTACTCGCCGCCCTGCTCTTAAAACTAGGCGGATACGGAATCATGCGAGTTACTATCCTAATAAACCCATCAACTAGCAACCTACACTACCCATTTATTACCCTTGCACTATGAGGTGCATTAATAACTAGCGCCATCTGCCTTCGACAAATTGACCTAAAAGCATTAATTGCCTACTCATCCGTCAGCCACATAGGCCTAGTCGTAGCTGCAACCATAATCCAGACCCAATGAGCATTCTCCGGAGCAATAATCCTAATAATCTCACATGGACTAACCTCCTCCATACTATTCTGCCTAGCCAACACCAACTACGAGCGCACTCACAGCCGAATCCTCCTACTCACACGAGGACTCCAGCCCCTCTTACCCCTCATAGCCATCTGATGACTCCTAGCTAACATAACAAACATAGCACTTCCACCAACAATTAACCTAATAGCAGAACTAACCATTGTAATTGCCCTATTCAACTGATCATCCTTTACACTTCTATTAACAGGCTCTGCAATCCTACTAACCGCCTCATACACACTATACATACTCATCACCACACAACGAGGAACCCTCCCATCCCACATCACTTCCATTCAAAACTCCTCCACACGAGAACATCTCCTCATAGCCCTCCACTTAATCCCCATGATCCTACTAATCTTCAAACCCGAACTCATTTCCGGAGTCCCAATATGCAGATATAGTTTAACCAAAACATTAGACTGTGATTCTAAAAACAGAAGTTAAACCCTTCTTACCTGCCGAGGAGAAGTTCAACCAGCAAGAACTGCTAATCCTTGCATCTGAGTATAAAACCTCAGTCTCCTTACTTTCAAAGGATAATAGTAATCCAATGGTCTTAGGAGCCACTTATCTTGGTGCAAATCCAAGTGAAAGTAATGGACCTATCACTGATCTTAAGTACATCCATTCTACTCACCCTAACAATTCTCTCCACCCCCATTATCTTCCCCTTACTATCAGATAATCTCAAAAATTCCCCTAGCATCATCACAAACACAGTTAAAACCGCTTTCGCCATCAGCCTAATCCCCATAACAATCCACATCTACTCAGGAACAGAAAGCCTGCTCTCCATCTGGGAATGAAAATTCATCATAAACTTCAAAATCCCAATTAGCCTAAAACTAGACTTTTACTCACTCACATTCTTCCCAATCGCCCTATTCGTATCATGATCCATCCTACAATTCGCAACATGATACATAGCCTCAGACCCTTACATTACAAAATTCTTTACCTACCTTCTACTCTTCCTAATTGCCATACTCATCCTAATCGTCGCCAACAACCTATTCGTACTATTCATCGGCTGAGAAGGAGTAGGAATAATATCATTTCTCCTAATCAGCTGATGGCACGGCCGAGCAGAAGCTAACACCGCCGCTCTTCAAGCTATTCTTTACAACCGAGTAGGAGATATCGGACTCATCCTATGCATGGCATGACTAGCCTGCACTATAAACACATGAGAAATCCAACAACTTCCCTCCCCAGACCAAACCCCCACACTCCCATTATTAGGACTTATCCTAGCTGCAACAGGAAAATCCGCCCAATTCGGCCTACACCCATGACTTCCCGCTGCCATAGAAGGCCCAACCCCTGTATCCGCCTTACTCCACTCCAGCACAATAGTCGTTGCTGGCATTTTCCTACTCATCCGAACCCATCCCTTGTTCAGCAACAATCAAACCGCTCTTACCCTGTGCCTATGTCTAGGAGCCCTATCTTCCCTATTTGCAGCCACATGTGCCCTCACCCAAAACGATATTAAAAAAATCATTGCTTTCTCAACCTCTAGCCAACTAGGGCTAATAATAGTCACAATCGGCCTAAACCTACCCCAACTAGCCTTCCTCCACATTTCTACACACGCATTCTTTAAAGCAATGCTATTCCTATGCTCCGGATCTATTATCCACAGCCTAAATGGTGAACAGGACATCCGAAAAATGGGAGGCCTTCAAAAAACACTACCAACAACCACTGCATGCCTCACTATCGGCAACCTAGCCCTCATAGGAACACCATTTCTTGCAGGATTCTACTCAAAAGACCAAATCATTGAAAGCCTAACCACCTCTTACTTAAATTCCTGAGCACTCCTATTAACACTTCTAGCAACATCTTTCACTGCAGTATATACAATCCGCATAACAATACTAGTTCAAGCTGGCTACGTCCGAATCCCCCCTCTCACCTCAATGAACGAAAACAACCCTGCAGTAGTCTCCCCTATCACCCGCCTTGCACTAGGAAGCATCACTGCTGGCTTCCTCATTACCTCTTACATCCCACCCACAAAAACTCCACCCATAACCATGCCCCTATCCATTAAAATCACAGCCCTAGTAGTCACAGCCCTAGGAATCGCCATCGCCCTAGAACTGTCAAAAATAGCTCAAACTCTAATTCTCACAAAACAGACCACCCTATCAAACTTTTCCACTTCCCTAGGCTACTTCAACCCCCTAGTCCACCGCTTCACCACAACCAACCTCCTAAGCGGAGGACAAAACATCGCATCCCACCTCATTGACCTCTCCTGATATAAAATAATTGGGCCAGAAGGACTAGCCAACCTACAACTACTAGCAACCAAAGCCATTACCCCCTACCACCCAGGACTAATCAAAGCTTACCTAGGGTCTTTCGCCTTCTCAATTCTAATCATCCTCCTGTCATCATACAGAATCCCCAATGGCACCCAATCTTCGTAAAAACCACCCCCTACTAAAAGTCATCAACGACGCTCTAATCGACCTTCCTACTCCACCCAACATCTCAATCTGATGAAACTTCGGATCCCTACTAGGCATCTGCCTCATCACACAGATCATCACCGGCCTACTGCTAGCTATACACTACACAGCAGACACCAGCCTAGCCTTTAATTCTGTAGCCCACATGTGCCGAGACGTCCAATTCGGATGACTAATCCGAAACCTACACGCAAATGGAGCTTCCTTTTTCTTTATCTGCATCTACTTCCACATCGGCCGAGGACTATACTACGGCTCCTACCTCAACAAAGAAACCTGAAATGTCGGAGTCGTTCTCCTACTGGCTCTCATAGCAACTGCCTTCGTAGGCTACGTCCTTCCTTGAGGACAAATATCATTCTGAGGAGCCACAGTAATCACCAACCTATTCTCAGCAATCCCATACATCGGTCAAACACTAGTAGAATGAATATGAGGCGGGTTCTCAGTAGACAACCCCACACTAACCCGATTCTTCGCCCTACACTTCCTCCTACCATTTGTTATCGCAGGCCTCACCCTAGTTCATCTTACTTTCCTTCACGAAACCGGATCAAACAACCCTCTGGGCATCCCATCAGACTGTGACAAAATCCCATTCCACCCCTACTACTCCACAAAGGACATTCTAGGCTTCGCACTCATATTCATCGCCCTAGCCTCCCTAGCCCTATTCTCCCCTAACCTCCTGGGTGATCCAGAAAACTTCACGCCAGCCAACCCGCTATCTACACCACCTCATATCAAACCCGAATGATACTTCCTATTTGCATACGCCATCCTACGATCCATCCCGAACAAACTAGGAGGAGTCCTAGCCCTAGCTGCCTCCGTTCTAGTCCTATTCCTCGTCCCACTCCTCCACAAATCCAAACAACGCTCAATAACCTTCCGACCACTATCACAAATTCTATTCTGAGCCCTAGTAGCCAACCTCCTCATCCTAACCTGAGTCGGCAGCCAACCAGTCGAACATCCCTTTATCATCATTGGCCAGCTAGCTTCACTATCCTACTTCACCATCATTCTAGTCCTATTCCCCCTCGCAGCAATCCTAGAAAATAAAATCCTAAAACTCTAATAACTCTAATAGTTTATAAAAACATTGGCCTTGTAAGCCAAAGATTGAAGACTACACCTCTTCTTAGAGTTAGCATATCTCAGAGAGAAAGGAGTCAAACCTATATCACCAACTCCCAAAGCTGGCATTTTCAACTAAACTACTCTCTGACACCCCTAAACAGCCCGAATTGCCCCCCGAGACAACCCCCGCACAAGTTCCAATACCACAAACAAAGTCAGTAACAATCCTCACCCCCCAATTATAAACAACCCCGCCCCCCACGAATAAAACATAGCTACCCCTCCAAAATCCAATCGAACCGACGATAAACCCACATTATTCACCGTCTCACAATCCACCAACAACTCAAACATCCCACCCACAATTCCTCCAACCATAACCACCAACCCCATACCAAATCCATACCCAATCACCCCTCAATCGAACCAAGCCTCCGGATAGGGGTCGGCCGCCAAAGAAACCGAGTACACAAAGACCACCAACATCCCTCCCAAATAAACCATAACCAACACCAGAGAAATGAAAGAAACACCTAGACTCACTAATCATCCACATCCCACAATAGCCGCCAAAACCAAACCAACCACCCCATAGTAAGGGGAAGGGTTAGATGCAACTGCTAAACCCCCTAGGGCAAAACACACCCCTAAAAACAAAACAAATTTTATCATAAATTCCTACTCGGCTTTTCTCCGAGACCTACGGTCTGAAAAACCGCCGTTAATAAAAATTTAACTACAGGAACCTAGATACCCTACCCCCCCCTTCCCCCCCCACATGGTTTTTTCATGCTTTAAGGGTATGTATTACTTCGCATTCAATTAATTACCACATCAGACACTAAGACAATGTAGGATATTCCACATCACACCCAACGTCATCACCCCCCAAAACCCAATATCAATTCCAAAAGATAATATGCGTGACATACCACTACTAGGAACATGTTTGCTTCAGGTACCATAAGCCCAGCTAACCCTACCCACAACCCTACCTCAAGCGTTACTTAAGATCGAGGATCCTTTCCAATGCCCAAACCCCACTCTCGTAAACGGATAATGTCCCAGTATACCTTTGCATGCTCAGAGGTCATAACAATGCAGTCCACCTCCTAAAAACCTGTCTTCCCAACAGCCTTCAAGAACACCCAAGCCAGAGAACCTGGTTATTTATTGATCGCGCACCTCACGAGGTTTCGGCTACCCGGCGTTAGTTATGCCCACGGTTATTGGCCCTGAGCCCATTCTTTCCGTCTTCTTGCTCTCTTAAAGGACATCTGGTTGTAATTTCAGGAACACGACTAGGTTGACTCCGTCTCAATTGCTCTTCACAGATGCAAGTGGTCGGTTGCATAAATCCTCCCTCAGTTTCGTTACTCCGGCATCCGACCTCTTCTACAC